ATTCAAAGCCCATTTCATCTTTTTTCTGTCCTTTCGTTTTGTTTAGAAAAAAAGATGAAATAAAAGCATTTTCCACGTTTTCTTCGTTAAATCGGTTATGAAATGCTTTTTCTATTTCTAGAATGTCCAAGATCTGTTTTACATCTTCTATACGAAAATGTTTCATTTTCATAAGGTCTTCTTGACTCTTATTCAAAAGGTCCGATAATGTATGGATCTTGGACCCTTTGAGGGAATTATAGATCCTGGGGGGCAATTCTAATTGGTCAATAAAAATAGATTTCAATGCTATTTCGTTTTTCGGTTTCCTTAGCTTAGCTAATTTTTTATGAAAAGTAAAAAGGGGGAAAGTCACATTGTACTTATTGTTTCCTAAATGTAAGTTTTCTTCTTCCGCATGCAGAAAGGGAAGAAATAAATCAATTAAATTCCGGGAGGCTTCGTGAAGTGCTTCTTTAGGAGTTAAACTTCCATTTGTCCATATTTCGAGAAAAAGTATCTCTTGTTTTTCATTTTGATTCCCATAAGAATGAATACTATGATTCGCATTTCGAACAGGCATAAATACAGCATCTATAGGATAACTTCCGTCTTGAAAGTTATTTGGTGATTTTATATGATATCCTCGATTCCTCTCAATTTGTAATCCAATACACAAATGAATCGGTTCCATTAGGCTAGCTATATGCTGTGTGTTATCAATGATTTCCACAGACGGTGGTAATAGGATGTCTTGAGCAGTTACACACCCGGGACCCTTGACACAAATAGACGCGTTACAAGTTCCATACAAATTACTTCTCAATACAATTTCTTTCAAATTCATTAAAATTTCATGTACTGATTCTTGAATACCTACTATGGTAGAATATTCATGGGGTATTTTTTCAAATTTGGCGCGGGTGATACATGTCCCTTCTATTTCCCCAAGTAAAGCTCTTCGCATCGCAATGCCTATTGTATCGGCCTGCCCTTTCATAAGGGGGGAAAGAATAAAGCGTCCATAATAAAGACGCTTACTGTCTACTCTTGATTCAACACACTTCCACTGGAGTGTCCGAGTAGATACTCTTACTTTCTCTCGAACCATATTAATAGGATTTGATTAGATCATTGAATCATTTATTTCTCTTGAAATCGATTTCCGTTTGATTTCTACACACGCCTTTTTTTAGGGGGCCTACAGCCATTATGTGGCAGAGGGGTTACATCACGTATACAACTTAATCGTATACCACTTCTACGAATCGCTCGTAATGCCGCATCTCTTCCGAGACCGGGACCTTTTATCCTGACTTCTGCTCGTTGCATACCTTGATCCACTACTGGCCGAATAGCATCTCCTGCTGCGGTTTGAGCAGCAAATGGCGTCCCTTTTCTTGTACTCTTGAATCCACAAGTACCGGCGGAGGACCAAGAAATTACCCGCCCCCGCACATCTGTAACAGTCACAATAGTATTGTGGAAACTCGCTTGAACATGAATAACCCCCTTTGGGATTTTACGCGTACTCTTACGTGAACGCCTACGCGCATTCCTACGTAAACGTAAACGTAAACGTAAACCAGCGCTTGGTATAGATTTTGCCATACTTTATAATCGAAATCAGAAATATATGGATATATCCATTTCCTATCAAATCAAAGGAAATCCTTTTTTGCATCGGATCCTATCCTTTACGTTAGAAAGTCCTTTTTAAACAGATTAGCCTTGTCTTTGTTTATGTCTCGGATTGGAACAAATTACTATAATTCGTCCTCTCCTACGGATCAGTCGACATTTTGTACAAATTTTACGAACGGATGCCCGTATTTTCATAATTGTCGTTCCTTAACTTAATTCCAAATATGCTTATTGGAAGGAAATAAGTTTCTTGAAATTTTGAACCTCAAATTCTAGCTCCATGAGGGGAATACTGAAGTTGAAAAAAGCATCCAATCTTTCGAATACTTGTTGCGGAGTCTATAAATTTTATACGTTTTATGGTTGAAGCATAACGCCTTACTTCAATTTGGACTCGACTCCCTCGTCGTATACGTATCAAACTAAGATTCCGTTGGATCCTTTCTGAACTAGAACCTAGAATTCGATCTTCATTAGCTAAATGAAATCTGAACATAACATTAGGAACTGATTCCGAAATGAAACCTTCATGAATCGCTTTTTTCGAGCATTCTAAGTAAAACCCTTAGAAGTATTAACTAATAGAGAGGAGTGAGACCCACTTCTCCGACCCTTTTTCTTTTCCAAAAAAGATTACCATATATAACACAAAATTTCTCCGCCGATTCCTTCTAGTCTAGCCTCTCGGTCTGTCATTATCCCTCGAGAAGTAGAAAGAATTACAATCCCCATCCCGCCTAAAATTCTAGGAATTTTTTGATAGTTAGAATAGACTCGGAGGCCAGGTCGACTAATCCGTTTTAAATTTAAATTTAAAATAGTTCTAGAGGGAGAGGGTCCTTTCCTATTCCTTCTATGTCGTAGGGTTAAAACCAAAAAAGATTTCTTGTTTTCCTGGTGTTTTCGCACGTTTTCGATAAAACCCTCCCGTAAAAGTATTTTAACAATCTTTTCGGCCATGTTAGTAGATTCTATTCGAACCGTCCCTTTTCTATTCATGTCAACATTTCGTATAGAGGTTATTATGTCAGCAATAGTGTCCCTACCCATGATAAACTAAAATGATTGTTGTCTCCTATTTTTGATATAATCAACATGCTTTTATTTCAAAATTGGAAATAGATAATAAAAAAATGAGTTAATAGAAATAGAAATTATGCTGTATTAGTTTCAATTCTTTAATATCTTATTGTCTTTAATATCGATTTTTTGAATATCAAATCGATTATAGATTTCCAAATTCTCTATTATGTTATAGAAAGGTATATGCGTAAGATACAATCTAATGGACTAATTAATCTATTTCATTCAAATACTATGTATAATAGAACTATACTAGTCGGCATGATCTTATAATACCTCAGGTGCTAATGAAACTATTTTAGTGAAACTTAACTCTCTCAATTCGTGGGCAATCGCACCAAAAACTCGGGTTCCTTTTGGATTTCCTTCTTGATCAATGACAACAGCAGCATTGTCATCATATCGTATTATGATACCGTCGTCACATTTAAGTTCTTTACAAGTACGTACAATTACAGCTCTGACCACTTCTGATCTTTCTAGGGAGGTGCTTGGTAATGCTTCCTTGATCACAGCAACAATAATGTCACCGATATGAGCATATCGACGATTACTAGCTCCGATGATTCGAATACACATTAATTCTCGAGCCCCACTGTTATCCGCGACATTCAAACGGGTTTGAGGTTGAATCATATCATTTTTAATCTGTTCTTTCAATGCAAAGTAAAGAATGAAGTAAAAAAAAAAAAAAAGAAATATTGGTTGTAAAAAAAAAAAAAAAAGACACTCGCAACTGTTTTTTATCCCTAAGACTTTTTTCTTTGATTCTACGTTCCTATCCCGAAATAATGAATTGAGTTCGTATAGGCATTTTCGAGGCTGCTATAGAAATCGCCTTTCTGGCTATATTTTCTGCGACTCCACCCATTTCATAAAGTATTCTACCCGGTTTGACGACAGCTACCCAATATTCGGGGTTTCCTTTACCCGAACCCATACGTGTTTCGGCCGCTCTTAACGTAACGGGTTTGTCTGGAAATATGCGTACCCATGTTTTTCCACCACGTCGTACATTTCGCGTCATTGCTCGACGCCCTGCTTCTATTTGTCTAGATGTGATCCACGCCGGTTCAAGTGCCTGCAGAGCATATTTACCGAAACAAATACGATTGCCGCGATAAGATATCCCTCTCATTCTTCCTCTATGTTGTTTACGAAATCTGGTTCTTTTGGGGTTATAGTTGATGGTTCTTTCGCAATTCCACCTCTACTCCAAAACCGGACATGAGAGTTTCGTCTCATCCGGCTCCTCGCGAATCAAAGGATTCAAGTTGAATGAAAATCTACTCTGGATTCTTTTTTGAGATTTCATCTAATCTATTCGAAATTTCTATATCTTGTTTGGATATCCACTTCAAGATGTATTTCATTTCTCGATTCTTTTTTTCTTTTTATAAAATAATAGATATATATATTTGTTTGGAGAATATATCGATAAACTAGAGAATCTATTCTCTAATGTTGTTTTTTATAACGAATCCTTATTTTCTTTTGCCTTGTCTCATATTATCATATTGGATAGAACAAGATTGAGTAATCTAATAAAACCCTTCGCGGGCGAATATTCACTCTTTCAATATCTACTTCAGTTGTAGGGTTAGCTCATAATTTCTCGGAATAAATGAATTGTTCCCCGGTTCGGTCCGCCATCCCACCCAATGAATTATTAGGATTCGTTTTTCAAGAGAATCCTCTGTAGTCACGGGTTCCGTCGTTCCCATCGCTTCTCAATTAATGGTTAGGTTTGAATTCTACAATGGAGCCTTTCGTGGAATTTGTTCTTGAGTCAATCTTCTCAGTCTTTATTGGCTCCAGGCTCTTGATTTTTTTCTAGGAATCGATTCATCTAGTCTAGTTATGGGTGAATCGGTATTGATGCTTTATAACACTGTCTTTTATGAGATGACTCAGAAACCTTACATATATTGGAATGGTATATCATTGATATTCTTGTTCTTTCTTTCTCTCACCCTTCCATTTATCTATATCCTTTTCTTTTTTAGATTCTTTTATATACATCAATTTTATATACATAAAGAACATAATTTGATACATATATAAAGAATTCAATTGGGTTTTCTTTTGTTTATGCAAAAAAGATTTCAGCTGCTACAATGATATGACCGCTAGATCATATCTTGACTGGTTTTTGGTATCCAGATAATGCGAAGCGATGAGTTGGTTATTAGTCCATAGTAGGGGTCGGTCCATTTTTTTGAATCCTATTCCTCTAAAACAACCAACGAGTCACACACTAAGCATAGCAATTATATAAACGTATCAATCAAATT